TAGCTTGTATTTCTGTTGTATCAATTATCATTTCAACGATCAACTTCTCCCATAATGATATCTATGCTACCTAGTATCGTCATAATATCAGCCAATTTCATTCTTTTAACTAACTGAGGAAGAATTTGCAAGTTGATAAAACCCGGCGGTCGAATTTTCCATCTCCAAGGAAAAACACTCTGATCTCCTATCAGAAAAATTCCCAATTCTCCTTTTGGCGCTTCGACTCTTACATAAAGTTCTTGCTTGGACAATTCAAAAGTTGGAGAAGGTTTTTTACTAATAAATCGATAGTCAAAATCATTCCATTCAGGGTCTTTTATTCTATCAAAGCGTCGGATTTCTAAATTCTCATAGGGTCCCCCTGGAATTCCTTCCAGAGCCTGTTGGATAATTTTTATGGATTCTGTCATTTCACTGATTCGTACTAAATACCGAGCTAATGAATCCCCTTCCTTTTGCCATTGAATCTCCCAATCAAATTCGTCGTAACACTCATAACGATCAACTTTACGAAGATCCCATTGTATTCCGGAAGCCCGTAGCATTGGTCCTGATAAACCCCAATTTAGTGCTTCTTCTGCGCCAATAATGCCTACGCCTTCAACTCGTTCTAAAAAAATAGGATTCCGTGTAATAAGCTTTTCATATTCAGCAACCCCGGTTAAAAAATAATCGCAAAAATCCAAACATTTATCTATCCAGCCATGAGGTAGATCAGCAGCTACTCCTCCGATACGAAAATAATTATGCATCATGCGCATACCGGTAGCAGCTTCGAATAGGTCATATATCAATTCTCGTTCTCGCAAAATATAGAAGAAAGGGGTCTGTGCCCCAATATCTGCCATAAAAGGGCCAAGCCATAACAAATGGGAAGCGATACGACTCAACTCCAACATAATAGCTCTGATATAGCTAGCCCTTTTAGGTACTTGAATATTGCCTAGCTGTTCGGGTCCATTTACGGTTATTGCTTCTGTGAACATAGTAGCTAAATAATCCCAACGTGTTACATAAGGCAAATATTGTATAATTGTTCGATTTTCCGCAATTTTCTCCATCCCTCTATGTAAATAACCCAATATTGGTTCACATTCAATAACATCTTCACCATCGAGAGTAACGATTAGTCGAAGAACACCATGCATTGATGGGTGGTGAGGGCCCATATTGACTATCATGAGGTCTTTTCTTGTAGTTGGTGCAATCATAAGTTTTTTCCCGAGTCATTCTTCCCATGCATTGCTGAAAGTAAAAAGAAGTTCATCAAAATTGAAACGACTAAGCTCAAATGGTATCACGCTTCAAATTAACGAGTTTTTATCTCTCGAATATTCAACTCGCCAATTAATTCTTTATAGCGTTCTCTATTTTTTTTTGACAAATAGGCCAGCAGTCGTTGACGTTTTCCCAAAATTTTCCGCAAACCTCTCTGAGATGAAGAGTCTTTTTTGTGCAATTCCAAATGTGAAGTAAGTCTCCTTATCTTAGTCGTGAAACTGAATACTTGAAATTCAACAGACCCCCTGTTTTCTTCGTTTTCTTTTTGAGAAATAACCGAAATGAATGAATTTTTTACCATAAAAAAATCCCCTTTCCCTTTTTACAGATATGGATTTTACCGATCAGTAATAATAATGCCATTAATTTGAATGTGATATATACAATAATCTAATCCGAATTTATTTATGAACTCCTAATTTTCTGAATTCAAATCACTCAATTCAATTTGAAATTAGATTTAGATAGGGATAGAAAAGGATTGGTACATTTTCGCATCGAAGAATTTAGATTTAAAACGAAGAAATTTTTGTTGATTCATTTCGAGATCTAATTGAGCCATTATTTATTTCATATTGGATATTAGAATGAAATGTGAGACAAGGCATGTGATCTGGGTATTTGTTTGCTTTCATATACCCTATATTATATATAGGGTATATGATATATAGAAAAAGTGTATTATCCACGAATTTTCAATCGTGGATACAGATGTATCCTTAACATACTGAAACGACTGCCATTATTGGTATCAAACCAATAACGATTCATACAAGCTAAATCCTCTAATCGATAATTAGGCCAAAGAAAGAGCTTTAATTTCATTAATTTATTTTTCTCTCTATCAAGATGCTTACTGTCATGCGAAACTTGGCTGCTGTTTTTTCCGTTCTTTCCATTCCAAAATACTGGATTTATATCTCCACCATTTCTATTCTTTGAATTGAAACAATTTAGAATTCTCAATTTTCTACGACGTCTAAACGATAAAATATTTTCAGGAACAAGCAAATCAAAATGATTTTTGTCTCTATTTCCAGTTATTCTTTGATGTGCTGAAATAGTTTCATCAAAATTATTCTTAGAAACATATCTTTGTTCTTGGTATTTTTTATTAGTTTGGTGTTTACTCTTATGAACCAACGAAATACCTATGGTTTGATACATAATAAATTGGCCATCATTTTTTCCAGACAGACGAATGGGTTCTATAATCAATACTCCCTTTTTCATCAATTCTGTAAGAGTTAAATTCTTCTGAATCAGCATTATATCCAAACAAATTTCTCTCGTTTGAATCGAGGAGATAGTAATTTTTTTTGGATCTATCAGTCTAAGCAGGAGACAACATACCTTGATATTATTCATCATTCTTTGATTCAAAGTATCGTCCCATCTTAATTGAAAAAGAAAAAAACGTTTCAGGAAGGAATCTAGTTCTGCTTCCGTGTTGCTTTTGTATTGTTTTTTCTTTTTCGCTTTTTTCATGTCTGATCTTGCAGAATTTTCTTCAAGATCTTTTTGTTGTGAGAGAACGGATCCAAGATCTCCTCGACTTGTGGGTTCTTTTTCTTCTTGATTTCGATGCTTTTTATTCGATGGTATCAAAAAACTTCCTTTTTTCTTTTCGTTGATCTTTTTATTTTCACTACTATTTTCATTTCTATTCAAATTTAAAAGAAGTAATTTTCTTGGTATAAACCAAGGTTTCGTTTTATAGGCATTATAAAGTAACACAAGTTCTGGGAAGAACCAAAGTTCCAGATTCGATATGTGACGCTTTAGTATTTTTTCATTCATTCCCATCCAATCAAAAAAAACTTTGTGAGAGTTTGGTGGATTGATTTCTGGAATCATAAGATAAAAAAGATCTTTTTTATGAATTATTTGATAATTATTAGTACGAATTTGAGTATTTTGATTCCTATTGGTATCGATCGTGATCCAGGCCTCAATATCGACTTTTTGTCTAAGATAAAAATTGATAATTTTCCAATCAAAATATTTTCTATCGGCCGTTTTTGCCATATAGCGAATATCGACCTTTCCTAGAAAATTATTGATAGGGATGTTTCTCAGCATATCAAAAAGGCTTTCTTTAGACGTGTTATAAGAAAGCTCTTGGTTCTTATGTCCTTGAAAAGGAGAAAAGCATTCCGTTTTATTTTCATAATTAAGAAATTTATATGATAAAAGATCATATCTATAGTATTTTTGAAAATTATCTTTTTGATTAGATAATGAATATACTTCAAATTGGTTTTGTTTTTTGGAACCAATTAATTGGTCTTTTTCATATGAATGCCTTTTGCTAAAATTTGATTTTTTAGCTATACGACGCTGATGAACTGTATTTCGCCACTTTTCTGGTATTAATCTAGACCATCTGATCTGAGATAAATCGTATTGATAATGTCCTCTTAACCAGTTTTTCCATTGATTCATTTCATAACTCGGAAGTTTCTTATCTCCTAATTTCGAATGAACCATTCCTTGTGTTTCAAAAGAATCCTTTATTTCAGGCTTAAGAAAAAAAGGGATTCCTTGAGATTGAAAAACAGAGCGAAATTTATACGAGTTACTGACTTGGATTTGTGATAATTTGTAAAATACATATGCTTGTGACATGTATGATAAGTCATAAAAAATAGGTGAATTTTTTTTACTATTACTAATATTATCAAGGGACTTTTTTATAGTCGAAATAAAGGCAATTGGATTTTTATTTTTTTTATTAATTATTTCTTGTTTTCTTTCCTTATTGTAAATGGATTTATCAATAATTTTTTTTGTTGATTCAAGAAAAAGTTCTGTATTCATTTTGGGAATATTAATGATAGATAAAAATATTTCTGTGTATATGTTTTCAATAAAAAATTTCAAAAAAAGGGGTAATTTAGAAATTAATCGAGCATTTCTTTTTTTTAATATTTGCCATTTTTCGAATCTTTTAGGATTATAACTTGTTTTGTTAGGACTAATATTATTTATTTTTGGAGTTACTTTTTTTTTCTCTTTTGTGATTCTTTCTATTTGATTTCGAATTGTACTTGTTCTATCAGTCAGATCCTTCATTTTTTTTTCTGTCAATGAAGAATTTGTTGAACTCGGAGATGCAATTTGACTAAATGATTCGTGAATTATCTGATTGCTGATTATAGAATCTTTTTTTTCTTTAATTTCACTCGATTCATATACTTCTACTTCTCTTAATCGAAATAATAGAATTGGATTTACTTTTGAAAGTTCTTTTATTATTTTTTTTAGAAAAATAACACTTTTGATAACCCGTTTTTTTGTTTCTTTTGATACTTTTCGAAGTAATTTTGTTTTTGCTTTAAAAACTATTAGAACTCGAAAATACTGCTTTTTAAATTTTCCAATTTTTCTTTCAAGTTCTTTAAAAACGGGTTTTAAAAAGGAAGGTCGTTTTCGGGGCGAACCAAAAGGAAGTTCAGCTTCCATTCCCCAAACTGTTAAAAAACAAAAATCATCTTTTTCTTTTTTCTTTTTCATTAGATCTTTCTGAGAGGATCTTAGTTTCGATTTGTGCCAAGGTTTCAGACAGAAAGGAAATAATATTTTTATCTGAATACCGTCTGTCAACCAATTTTTCGGAAATTCTGTTTCTGATAACGGAACACCATTATAGGTACATTTAACATGCATCTCTGTATTCCATTTCTGTAAATCCTCAGACCATTCAGGAAGTTGCA